GACTGTGGGACCCCCCGGAGTATTTCTGTAAGTCCTCGAAATGGGATAATGCCGGAAAGGATCTTTATTCAAACATTAATTGGTCGCGTATTAGCGGATGATATATATATGGGTCCGCGTTGTATTGCCACTCAAAAGCAAGACATCGGGGTTGAACTTGTAAATCGATTCATAACCTTTCGAGTACAACCAATATCTATTCGAACTCCCTTTACCTGTAGGAGTACATCTTGGATCTGTCGATTATGCTATGGGCGAAGTCCCACTCATGGGGATCTGGTTGAGTTGGGGGAGGCTGTAGGTATTATTGCAGGCCAATCGATTGGAGAACCGGGTACTCAATTAACATTAAGAACTTTTCATACCGGCGGAGTATTCACGGGAGGTACTGCAGAACATGTGAGAGCGCCCTCTAATGGAAAAATCAAATTTAATGAGGATTTGGTTCATCCGACACGTACACGTCACGGTCATCCTGCCTTTCTATGTTCTATAGACTTGTATGTAACTATTGAGGGTGAAGATATTCTACATAATGTGAATATTCCACCCAAAAGTTTTCTTTTAGTTCAAAATGATCAATATGTAGAATCAGAGCAAGTGATTGCTGAGATTCGCGCGGGAACGTCCACTTTGAATTTGAAAGACAAGGTTCGAAAATATATTTATTCCGACTCAGACGGGGAAATGCACTGGAGTACCGATGTCGATCATGCGCCTGAATTTACATACGGTAATGTGCATCTATTACCAAAAACAAGTCATTTATGGATATTATTAGGAGGACCATGTAGATCCAGTCCAGTCTCCCTTTCCCTTCACAAGGATCAAGATCAAACGAGCACGCATTCTCTTTCTGTCAAGCAAAGATATACTTCTAACCTCTCGGTAACTAAGAGAGAAAAATGCTTTAGTTCGGATTTTTTTGGTAAAAAAAAAGGTAGCATTCCTGATTCACAACTTAATCAAGTCATATGTACTGCTCATTCTAATCTCATATATCCGGCCATTCTACGCGAGAATTCGGATTTATTGTCAAAGAGGCGAAGAAATAGATTTTTTATTCCACTCCAATCGTGCGAGAACGAACTAATGTCCCCTCTGGGTATCTCGACTGAACTCCCCATAAATGGTATTTTCCGTAGAAATTGTATTCTTTCTTATTTCGACGATCCTCGGTATCGAAGAAAGAGTTCGGGAATTACTAAATATGGGACTATAGGAATGCATTCAATCCTTAAAAAGGAAGATTCGATTGAGTATCGAAGAGTCAAGGAATTTAGGCCAAAATACCAAATGAAAGTAGATCGATTTTTTTTCATTCCCGAGGAAGTTCATATCTTACCTGGATCTTCTTCCATAATGGTACGGAACAATAGTCTCATTGGGGTAGATACACAAATCACTTTAAATCTAAGAAGCCGGGTAGGCGGGTTGGTCCGGGTGGAGAGAAAAAAAAAAAGAATTGAACTTACAATTTTTTCTGGAAATATACATTTTCCTGGAGAAATAGATACGATATCCCGGCATAGCGGCGTTTTGATACCACCGGGGGGGGGGGAAGGAAATTCCAAGGAATTTCAAAAAATGAAAAATTGGATCTATGTCCAACGGATTACACCTAGCAAAAAAAAGCATTTTGTTTTGGTTCGCCCTGTCGTCACATATGAAATAACGGACGGTCTAAATTTAGCAACACTTTTCCCTCGCGATATGTTGCAGGAAAGGGATATTGTGCAACTTCAAGTTATCAATTATATGCTTTATGGAAAGGGCAAACCGATTCGAGGAATTTATGACACAACTCTTCAATTAGTTCGGACTTGTTTAGTATTGAATTGGGACCAAGACAAAAAAAGTTCTTCTGGCGAAGAAGCCCGTGCTTCTTTTGTTGAAATAAGGATAAATGGTTTGATTCGACATTTCCTAAGAATCGACTTGGCGAAATCCCCTATTTCCTATATGGGAAAAAGGAATGATCCCTCAGGTTTAGGATTGCTCTCTGATAATGGATCAGATTACATCAATATCAATCCGTTTTGTTCTATATATTCCTATTCAAAGACAAGAATTCAACAATTCCTTAACCCAAATCAAGGAACTATTCATACATTGTTGAATAGAAATAAGGAATTCCAACCATTGATCATTTTGTTATCATCCAACTGTTCTCGAATGGGTCCATTCAACGATCAAAAATATCACAATGGAATAAAAGAATCAAGTGATCAAAGGGATCCCCCAATTCCAATTAGGAATTCGTTGGGCCCTTTAGGATCAGCCCCCCCAATTGAGAATTTTTTTTTATTTTCCCACTTAATAACTCACAATCAAATCTTGTTAACTAACTATTTGCAACCTGACAATTTCAAACCGATTTTTCAAGGAATTAAATATTATTCAATGGATGAAAGTGAAAGTGGGAAATTTTATAATCCCGACGCATGCAGTAAGATTCTTTTCAATCAATTCAATTTGAATTGGTATTTTCTCCGTCACAATTATTGTGAAGAGACGTCTACAATAATTAGCCTTGGACAGTTTATTTGTGAAAATGTGTGTATAGCCAAAAACGGACCACATCTAAAATCGGGTCAAGTTATCTTTGTTCAAGCCGATTCCGTAGTAATACGATCAGCTAAGCCTTATTTGGCCACCCTGGGAGCAACCGTTCATGGCGATTATGGGGAAATCCTTTATGAAGGAGATACATTAGTTACATTTATATATGAAAAGTCGAGATCTGGGGACATAACGCAGGGTCTTCCAAAAGTGGAACAAGTGTTCGAAGCGCGCTCGATCGATTCAATATCGATGAATCTAGAAAAGAGGATTGAGGGTTGGAACGAATGTATAACAAGAATTCTTGGAATTCCTTGGGGATTCTTTATTAGTGCTGAGCTAACTATAGTGCAAAGTCGTATCTCTTTGGTCAATAAGATCCAAAAGGTTTATCGATCCCAGGGGGTGCAGATTCATAATAGGCATATAGAAATTATTGTACGTCAAATAACATCAAAAGTATTGGTTTCAGAAGACAGAATGTCTAATGTTTTTTCACCCGGAGAACTAATCGGATTGTTACGAGCAGAACGAACGGGACGCGCTTTGGAAGAACCGATCTGTTACCGAGCCATCTTATTGGGAATAACAAGAGCATCTCTCAATACCCAAAGTTTCATATCTGAAGCAAGTTTTCAAGAAACTGCTCGAGTTTTAGCAAAGGCAGCTCTCCGGGGGCGTATCGATTGGTTGAAAGGTCTGAAAGAGAACGTTGTTTTGGGGGGGATGATACCTGTCGGGACTGGGTTCAAAGGATTAGTGCACCCTTCAAAACAACATAATAAGATTCCTTTGAAAACAAAAAAAAAGAATCTATTCGAGGCGAAAATGAGAGATATTTTGTTTCACCAGAGAAAATTTGTTGATTCTTCCCTTTCACAGAATTTCCACGATATATCATAACAATGATTTATAGGATCTACTTCTTTCTAAGAAGGGGTTCACTTCATTATTTTAGTAAAAGTTCTTGCGGCTCGAGCTGGATGACATTCAATATCATGTACCCATGTTCCTATACGTATATCGACTAATGGTATGCAATTCCCTATTTTAAAATTTTAAAATTTAGCAAGTATCTCGTATCTATAAGCAGGGGGGCGCGGCCAAGAAACAGCCAGCTGACTGCCCCCTTCCTTCCATTCGGCCTTTCTTCGCCGTGTGAACAAGGTCTTAGTATGTATGGGCAGGTCGCAATAAGTGGCTAGGCAAAGGTTTAGACCAATCGCAATTTATCACCATCTTGCCCGCTTCCAATTGATGACTGGCTATTATATAAGTGTTGACCTAAGCCCCCGTGCTGGGGCTCGGCTCCCGAGAACCGTACCTCGTACGGCTCTTCCTAAGAACTTGAAGCCCCCTCTCTTTTCTTTTAATAGAAAAAAATGAAATTACAAGCCTTTTTTCGCCCTTCGGGGGACTATTAGAGAAGCAGCTTCGTTCCTTGACTTCTTTGCTCAGTCAGTTCCTTAGTGTAGTCTCGGTCCCTAGTTTAAGACTCTGCCTAGTCTATATCCACAGCTGACGTTACTCCGTACTTACGCCTTTCCCTTTGCATTTGTATATGGCTAAGTGTTACTTTGTAACCTTAACGTACTTTTTACTGTAGCATAGGCCTTCGTCGGGCTTTCGTCGCTTCGCCTATAGACGGCGGCTTGGCTTCGATATAGCTCATGACTTGGTGTATAGAGCCATGTAGTCGTCGGTTTTACACCACAATGCCTTATGCTTATGATATAGTGGTCGGCCTTTCGAATGTCTCCTTCCTTACTTTTTTTTTCTGAGGAAGCCCCTTACAACTATAATATAAAGAACAGAATGCCGACTACTATTTTCCACTTAATCCTTAATTTAATACTTAATATTTTCCACTTAATACTTAATTAATACTTAGAAGGGGGGGGGATCCTACAAAGGACCGGAAAGTCCTGTTTTATATACAGATATGTGGCCGCAGAATTAAAGTTGTAATTGTCCCTCGGAACCCATTGACTATTTTACATGCCAAAGATTTAAATAATAGCACGTAACTAGCCCTTCCCCTTTTCTTTTGTTTTGCCCACGCCTTGTCATTGAAGAAGAAGAAGGAACGATAGTATCGGAAGCTAAAGTGTGCACTGCTTCCGATTCGATAGAGTCTGGGTTGGTAGAGGAATTCGTATCCCTTTTACTGATATCCTATCCTGCTGTCAAAGGTACAAGGTACCACAAAATAAAAGGGAGGAGCAGAGCACTGAAAACTCTTTGTACTTGTATTCATGCTTATCTTGGTTTGTTGGTACTGACTCGGTGCGATAAGGTTAGCTCGTTTCTTGCCTGGATCGATTAAGTAGCTCAGGGCAGCCCCTTGGTATTGGTATGCTAAGATTAGTATTACGCGATTAATCCACTCACTTGGCTAGAAAGAGAGCTTCTAGTAAAGAGTTCAATCGATAGCTTGATAAAGAAAAGGGAATTTATCTTAAAAGTCTGCGAGGCATGGAAGCCCAAGCAGCCCAGAACTTTTTATTCATTTTTATTCATTAATAATTAATTAATTAATAGCCGTTACATACATGGGAAGTACACCCACTTGCGCACACGCAAACAAAGCAGCGAAACAACTAAACACTACATTAGAAACTTAACTAAAAACATATTAAAGACGTAGAACAACATGAAAAATAACAAAGAAAGCCATGCAGGACTACTTATTTAAATCTTATAGATCTTCTAGTTTCGATTTCCCCTACGGTTGTTCTGGGCCCCCTGCACAATGAGTGCATCCCTTTCTTCAAGCAGCTCCCTCTTCCTTTCATCAAGCTCACGAATGCTATCCCGAATAGCTAGCATCCTTCTCCCAATTTCTTCAGGATCTATGGGAGGCATGTGCTCCCAGAAGAGACCCATAAGTTGCTCCTGCTGGAGCTTGGCCTTCGCCACGCGTTGGATTTCTTGATCTATTTGAGAAAGTCTTGATACAGTAGCTGGATCCATCTCCCTTTGGTTTTCCAAATAGAGAAAGAAGCTTCTATTTTCTATTTATAGGCGTTAGAGGCCCTTAACCCTTTCTTATTATGCTTAAGGCCCCTTCTTATTATTAGTAATAATTCTTGTCTTGGTTCCGTAAGATGGTTCAAACCTGGCTTTTCATGAATATGGAACCCCATCTACTAGATTTTGCTGAATAATTGTCCTTTCCCCGTACGGATTTGAGTACGAAAGGAAACGCCTACCCCAAAGCAAAGAGCGAATAGGACTTTCTTTTTCGCGGGTATGGCCACGCGGCTTAATCCCGATCACCCCTTCAAGAATAGGGAGCAATGATAGCGCGAATCCGTCAGAGAGTACTCCTCTTTCTTAAGAGATAGAGCAATCGTCACTCGACGGCTCAAAGCTGACCAGGACAAAACCATGTGATCTTACATACCCCACTGGCACTAGCCTAATGCCCCGCCTACTGGTCTTTACCCGGCTTATTTGTACCCAGCTACATGATGGAAGTCCCCTCGGCCAATCGTCACTCGACAGCATAGCCTTTTCCTACCCCAAGCCAGTACACCCACTACTCCCTCTACACTATTCTTCTCTACAGGCCCTTTTTCCCTCTCTCTCTCCTCCTAAAAAGAAATAAATCTCCTCGCACCTCTCCGGGATGACGTCTTACAGATCCGGCCAGCTTGACACTCACCTTACACACTTAGTATGCACTTAATTAAGTTAAAGCCCTTACGCTTTCTGGATAAGGAGAGTTTTTTAGTTACGTGCTCCTTCCTGAGCTATCATTTTGCAATAACCTTTTCCTTGTTCGTGACATTATGAGAAAAATTTTCATTTTTATCTCCTTCCTCTGAATAGTGATCCTGAGACAGACCAGAAATCAGTCAGCATATCTAGCTCGCATTTAGGATACCTCAGATGTAAGAAACATGATTTAATTGCCAACAAGTACCACAAATTCAAATCAAGAACATTATTGTCAGCGGAGATTTATATATATATAAATAACCTGCATTTATGGTTTCCTTTTTCCATAAACCAGTAAAAGAAATGGGGGGAGCGAAGGAAGGGAAGGGGAAGCTTGGATTTTGAAAATGGAGCTGGTTGTTTTCCATGAGATGGCGTTGTGTTAGAGTTACCTGTGGGAACGACCGAAAGGGAGGAAGAAGATGTTGTTGATGAGCTGGACTTGACCAGGCTTACTGAGGAACCCACCCCCGCATCCACGTGATGTTCTTTGGATACCAACCAAGGCCAAAGCCAAACGATTGGACTGCTTTTCTGGGCCTGGACCTACTTTAGAGAGGTCTTTTTGGGATGATGTTTGCTTGATATTGGGCGGAGTGGGCTTGCTTGGAAGCGTGAAGTGGGATATCAGATCGCACGCCCATAGTTATACCGGCTACACACCTTATCTTCTTGCTTTCTCAATCCGACCACATCAAGTAGAGACTAAACATCCATTATTTCATAGTTTTATGTTATTAATCCACCTTAGTTGTCCAGTTCACTTGTAAAAGAAAAGTAGTTAATCTATTAATTGACTCTATAGGGTAATATCTGGCCCATGCTTACACACCTCTAAAACTTTCCACAAAAGCCTCCGCTATGAGGTCAACTTTATATACATAAGTTAGTAATCTAGAGTGATTCTGGTGATTGAAATATCCCTCTGTCGAACACATATAGAATGAATTAGTGTTTTTCCTTTATACAGAGTGTATAAATCATGGTATGGCTGGAGGCGGTGATACTCATATACATGACAAGAATACTCATATACATGACAAGAGTACCACAAAAATTCTAAAATAATATATTAGAATATGTACCATACAAATGACCGTCCAATTTGTGTAGATACCTTCGTTTTCATATTATGATAGGGTATCTCTAATGAATAGATAATCTAAATTAAAAAAAAATGGAGAACAAGGCTTGGTTTAAATATTTATCTGAGATTGAAAAACAACAGATCTTCTCTCTATCTAAAGACTTCGATGATCAAACTTCAACTTTGCAGGATAAACTGACATATTCCCAGGATAAACTTACCGTTTCGTCTTCTTTTCTTCTAATAATACTAAAATACAGCCCTATCATGCTAAAGTTATAAATCGATTTCGTAAATTGAGACATTCTTTCTGTAATCCATATATTTATCAGATGAAAGATCCTTTTATAGAATATAGAATTCCCAAAGTATTTAATTGCTTTAAAAAAGCATGAATCAAATGACATAAACATAAATATGGGTATTCTTTTTCGCTTTCATCCAGATCAGCGGAACTTCTTACAACAGGAATTGTTCTTGCCGAAAAGCTTTGATAGGTTTTCATTTATAAGTAGCTCCATTGGTTTAGTTTAGAGTTTAGAGTGGTAGACCTCTTTCTGCTAATGAATTATTACCCTATCCGTTCGTGACCTGACCCAGAGCCACTAGGATCAGTTGGTAAGTCTCATCCCGTGCTTGGACTTGGGAACAAAACGATAGCTGTTCGTTGCATCGTTAAGAGTTACGGCTTACTTCTAGGCTTTCGGGGAAGAAGGGAGTCATTCCTTTCACTACTTTCTTTTTTCTTTGATTTGGTGCAGTCATTTGATTTAGTAATAAAAAGACTAATGAATAGAAAAGAATAATGGCTTGGGTTATGTATCTATAGCCAATCTACGGTAGAGCCGAAGGTTCCCTTGGAACAATTTTATATTTCAGTTCAAGGCTCCTCCTCTCTTTTTTTTTAAGGCAAAGGGGGGGCGGGGGGAGAAATGACAAGAAGATATTGGAACATAAATTTAGAAGAAATGATGGAGGCAGGAGTTCATTTGGGCCATGGTACTAAGAAATGGAATCCTAAAATGAGACCTTATATCTTTGCAAGGCGTAAAGGTATTCATATTACAAATCTTATTCGGACTGCTCGTTTTTTATCAGAAACTTGTGATTTGGTTTTTGATGCAGCAAGTAGAGGAAAACAATTCTTAATTGTTGGTACCAACAATAAAGCAGCTGCTTCAGTAGCATGGGCTGCAATAAAGGCCCGGTGTCATTATGTTAATAAAAAGTGGCTCGGCGGCATGTTAACGAATTGGTCCACTACAGAAACGAGACTTCATAGGTTCAGGGACTTGCGAATAGAACAAAAAACTGGAAGACTCAACCGTCTTCCAAAAAGAGATGCAGCTGTGTTGAAAAGACAATTATCCCGGTTGCAAACATATCTGGGCGGGATTAAATATATGACAGAGTTACCCGATATTGTAATCATCGTCGATCAGCACAAAGACTATACGGCGCTACGAGAGTGTATCACTTTGGGAATTCCAACAATTTGTTTAATCGATACAAATTGTGACCCCGATCTAGCAGATCTTTCGATTCCAGCTAACGATGACGCTATATCTTCAATCCGATTAATTCTTAACAAATTAGTGTTTGCAATTTGTGAGGGTCGTTCTAGCTATATACGAAGATTAATAATAAGATAAATAATTGACTTCGAAAATCCCATAGATATAGATTTATGGACTCGACTACTGTTTCTGAATTTCATCAAAATAAAAAAAGAGATAAAAAAACTGGCAGACCGTGTGATTAGTTATTATTCAAAATTGTACTATTAGTTGGTATTCAAAATATCCGATTCAAGTAGGCAAAGAGATGGTTGAATTAAATTTAAAGTTCGATTTTTTTTCCGAGGGCAATATGAATATGAATGTTCTAGCAAACACACTAAAGGGGTTATATGATGTATCTGGTGTGGAAGTAGGCCAGCATTTCTATTGGCAAATAGGGGGCTTCCAAGTCCACGGCCAAGTACTTATTACTTCTTGGGTTGTAATTGCTATCTTATTAGGTTCGGCCGCCATAGCTGTTCGAAACCCTCAAACCATTCCGAGTGGGGGTCAGAATTTCTTCGAATATGTTCTTGAATTCATTCGAGATGTTAGTAAAACGCAAATTGGAGAAGAATATGGCCCTTGGGTTCCTTTTATTGGAACTATGTTTCTATTTATTTTTGTTTCTAATTGGTCGGGAGCTCTTTTACCTTGGAAAATCATACAATTACCTCATGGCGAGTTAGCCGCACCCACGAATGATATAAATACTACTGTTGCTTTGGCTTTACTCACGTCAGTGGCTTATTTCTATGCGGGTCTTACAAAAAAAGGATTAGGTTATTTCGGGAAATATATTCAACCAACTCCAATCCTTTTACCCATTAACATCTTAGAAGATTTTACAAAACCCCTATCGCTAAGTTTTCGACTTTTCGGGAATATCTTAGCTGATGAATTAGTCGTTGTTGTTCTAGTTTCTTTAGTACCTTCAGTGGTTCCCATACCTGTTATGTTCCTTGGATTATTTACAAGTGGTATTCAAGCTCTTATTTTTGCAACTTTAGCCGCGGCTTATATCGGTGAATCCATGGAGGGTCATCATTGAAATAGTTTTTTCAAACTAACGGGTCTTTTTCTTTGGTTCAATAAAATTGACTTAGGGAATATACAACTAGGCCATATACGATATAGAATACGATATAGAATAATAGCAAAAAAATTACGATATTAGATAGGTGTACAAAAGGAAAGAGATCGAAAAGATCTTTTTCCTAAAGTTCTCTTTCGTCCACTTAATATCATACCTCTCCTCAACGAATATTCGATTTCTATCTCATTATTCAATAGTTCAAGTTCAATATTCAAATAAAAAAAGAATTAGAATATTCAATATGAATGCCTGTATTTAGGACGTGTGATTAAATATTAATATTATTAATATTAAATAAATTGAATAAAAGAATTCAATTTTAAATAAAATAAAAAAAAAAAGCAAAGGATTCCCATTTCAGTTGTTTTATTCAACGATTGACCAAACGAAAATAGTAATATAATAAATAACAAATTGTATGAACTTAGATCAATCAAATAATAATATTTCTATGCAATGATTTCGACTAATCAATTTGTCCATTTAGATTGGATACATTGGAATAATGATAAAGAAAAAGAAAGAAAAAAAAAAACGAATTTACACAAAAACCTAATTCATAAAAAATGGGTTGGTTTGGGGAGGGTAGGTATATGTAATTGAATGGCTATAAACTAAAAATAAGTAAACTCTTGTAGATATTTCGATAATTGATTCTCCAATCCGATTGAATCTAAGATGAATGCTTGGTTTACGTTATGTAAGAAAGACACGTATATGTGATATTAGATATTGACTGATTCTATATGAACTAAAGAGATAGTTTATTTGCCGCCCAACTCCTATGAATTTTTGCAGGGATTATAATACCAATACAAGCCTTTCCCTTTCCGTCTTCCTGTGAATGTGAATTGACTAAATAAACAGATGAAATTCAGAAAAGGGTGGACGAAAATAAGAGTTCGGAACCAAGAAATGTAAGATCGAAAGTCGTATGGATTCACAAAGACTCTGTGGCTAGAAACAGAAACAAAAAACAAAAATAGCTCCAATTATTCACTAATACTATTACTTCATAAGTTAACTCGAAGTTCTTAGTTACTTCGAAATGCTAGCGACGGAATTATTAAGTCATAATTCGTTGATTGATTGTATCATTAACCATTTCTTTTTTTGGTACGAGGGAACTTATCATGAATCCACTGATTTCTGCCGCTTCCGTTATTGCTGCTGGGTTGGCTGTAGGGCTTGCTTCTATTGGACCCGGAGTTGGTCAAGGGACTGCTGCAGGTCAAGCTGTAGAGGGTATTGCCAGACAGCCTGAGGCAGAGGGAAAAATACGAGGTACTCTATTGCTTAGTCTAGCTTTTATGGAAGCTTTAACAATTTATGGACTGGTTGTAGCATTAGCGCTTTTGTTTGCGAATCCTTTTGTTTAATATGAAAAATCCCTATTTGTTTGCCTTGAACTAATTCTTTCCTTTTTCGAATTCGATTAAGATTTCACTCCTACAATTACTTATTCGTTGACAAAATAACCTGTGGGAAGGTTTGATTTGTGGATGAGAGATTAGTATACCCATTCCCTTTCATCCTTCCCCTTCGGAATCCAAAGGATTGACACAAGGGGGATAGTTCACATAAATCAAATACTTTTTTTTATTTAAAATAGGAAAAAAATTAAAAAGAGGGGCGAAGTGATATAAAAAGAACTCTATTCGATTTTTTAGTCTATCTATTTAGTCTATAGGAGATCATATGAAAAATGTAACCGATTCTTTCGTTTCTTTGGGCCATTGGCCATCCGCCGGGAGTTTCGGGTTTAATACCGATATTTTTTCAACAAATCTAATAAATCTAAGTGTAGTGCTTGGTGTATTGATTTTTTTTGGAAAGGGAGTGTGTGCGGGTTGTTTATTTCAAGAATATGCTGGATCCAACCAGCTGTACCTTTTTCGTTATAACTAGAAAAAAAGGTGCACCATCTCACGAATGACTTCGGAATAAATTAAGAGATTATGGATAAGAACCATAGCATTTCGTGATCCATTGGTAATTTTTTTTTTGATTCTCTATCAACCAATAATGTGTGGCCATTAATATGAATATGGTTAAAGCAAACTGTTTGAAGTCTAGACGCAGCGCGGTACTCTTTCACCCTCTATGTTAATATAGAGATGGTTCAAAATAAATATTTTTTATATGGATAGAGAACACTCCTATTCAGAGGTTTTGAACCCTTATTGTTATTGTAAAAATGGGTATTTCCCTTTTTTATCCAATGCTGAATCGACGACCTATGTAGAAGTAAGAAGAGTTTTTTGGATTTGAAGAAAAATAAAAAAAGAAACAACTTTGTTGACAATTACATATTTTTGTCAGAAGAGTCCTCGGAATATTTTGATTTGGCATTAGTTTTTATATTTTTTTGGATATGAAAATATGAACAAACAAAGAAGAGAGGATAGGCTCATTACATTTATAAAAAGATATTCTAATTTTTCTTAAGTAATTGAGTAGGAGAGCCAAATGA